TATGATACTGGAACTCATGCCTTATCGAGCATCGTCTCCCATTTTAAAATTGGTTTATTCTGCAGCAGCAAACGCTAGTCATAATATGGGTTTGAACGAAGCTGATTCATTCATTAGTAAAGCCGAAGTCAATGGGGGTCCTTTTGTGAAAAAGTTAAGACCTAGGGCTCGAGGACGTAGTTATCCGATAAAAAGGCCCACTTGTCATATAACAATTGTATTAAACTTGTTTAGAGAAGAGAAATCTCAATTTTCTTTAGATGAATTTAAGATTTAGATTCCTATTTAGAAAAAAAAAAAAAAGAAATGGAAAGATTATATAATCAAAAAATATGGGACAAAAAATAAATCCACTTGGTTTCAGACTTGGTACAACCCAAAATCATCATTCCTTTTGGTTCGCACAACCGAAAAATTTTTCTGTAGGTCTACAAGAAGATGAGAAAATACGGAATTGTATCAAGAACTATGTACAAAAAAATAAGAGAATATCCCCAGGTTTCGAAGGAATTGGAATTGCACGCATAGAAATTCAAAAAAGAATCGATTTGATCCAAGTCATAATCTATATTGGGTTCCCAAATTTATTAATAGAGGGCCGAACACGAGGGATCGAAGAATTACAGATGAATGTACAAAAAGAGTTTCGTTCTGTGAACCGAAGACTCAACATTGCTATTACAAGAATTGAAAAACCTTATGGACACCCTAATATTCTTGCGGAATATATGGCTTCACAATTAAGAAATAGAGTTTCGTTCCGAAAGGCAATGAAAAGAGCTATTGAATTAACTGAACAAACAGATACAAAGGGAATTCAAATACAAATTGCAGGGCGTATCGACGGAAAAGAAATTGCACGTGTCGAATGGATCAGAGAAGGTAGGGTTCCTCTACAAACAATTCGCGCTAAAATTGATCATTGTTCCTATACAATTCGAACTATCCATGGAGTATTAGGCCTAAAAATTTGGATATTTGTGGATGAAGAATAATAAATAGACCCTTTATTTATCTTGCCGTTCTGTCCAGTGATAGAACAAAAAATTAGAAACAGTTTCTGTTTTTCCGTTAAATAAAATAAAAATAAACAATTCTAATTCTATAAGGTTGAATAAAAAATCGATTAATCTTTTTTTAATATAATTGCTATGCTTAGTGTGTGACTCGTTAGTTTTTTCTTTAGAGTTTAGAGTTGGGCTTCAAAAAATCCCCACTATGAACTTAATAACTATAAAAAAAGAAACTAAAAACTAATAACCAACTTATTGCTTCGTATTGTCGAGATCCCAAGAAACAGTCACTATATGACTGGATCAATCATATAGTTGTAACAACTGAGATTTTCCATAAAAAAAATCTGATTATAGATTCTGAAGGAAAAAAAAAAATAAATAAAAATAAGGGGATGCGGATAAATGGAAAGGTGATAGAAAGAGAGAACAAAAAGATCAATGATAGATGATTCCAATATGTATGGTCACCTCATAAAAGGCAGTGTGATAAAGCATTAATATTGATATAAATAATAATAAATAATAAAGAGCCCGGGGTTAATAGAAACTAAGGAGATTGGCTCGGGAACGAATTTTGTTGGGAGCTCCATTGCAGAGTTCAGGCCTAACCATTCCTGGAGAAGCTATAGGAACGACGAAACCTGTGATTATATAAGATTCTATTAAAATGAAAATAAAAACGAATCCTAATGATTCATCGGGTGGGATGGCGGAACAAACCAAGAACAAATTGATTTACTCTGAGAGATCATGGATTAATCCTACGAATGGAACAGGAAAGAGTCAATATCCGCCCGCGAAACCCTTATTTTTTTTTTATTACTCTTATCGAATCAAGACAATATTCCAATAAATAAAAAAAAAAAAATATAAGGATTCGTTATAATATAAATAAAGAAGCATTATGTATATCTATCAATATACACATCTAGTCGTATATACAGCTTCCTATTTAATAAATGAAATATCAATAAATCCCATTACTTAGTTTAGTGTATTAGTTATTAATAAATACATGTGTATCTGTATCGAATTCTTTCATTCGCGAGGAGCTGGATGAGAAGAAACTCTCATGTCCGGTTCTGTAGTAGAGGTGGGATTGATTAAGAAAAAACCATCAACTATAACCCCAAAAGAACCAGATTTCGTAAGCAACATAGAGGAAGAATGAAGGGAATATCTTGTCGGGGCAATCAGATTTGTTTCGGCAGATACGCTCTTCAGGCACTTGAACCCGCTTGGATCACAGCTAGACAAATAGAAGCAGGGCGAAGAGCAATGACACGATATGCGCGTCGTGGTGGAAAAATATGGGTACGTATATTTCCCGACAAACCTGTTACAGTAAGACCTACAGAAACACGTATGGGTTCGGGGAAGGGATCCCCCGAATATTGGGTATCCGTTGTTAAACCAGGTCGAATACTTTATGAAATGGGTGGAGTATCCGAAACTGTAGCCAGAACAGCTATTTCAATAGCTGCGTGCAAAATGCCTATACGAACGCAATTTGTTATTTCAGGATAAGGATGTAGAACTAAACATAAACAAAAGGGGTATTGAGGATGAAAAAACAACCACGGGTTTATTTATTTATAGACAAACACTATTTCTTTTTTTCCTCATTCTTTGCATTGAAATAACAGATTCAAATAAAAATGATATGATTCAACCTCAGACCCTTTTGAATGTAGCAGATAACAGTGGAGCTCGGGAATTGATGTGTATTCGAATCATAGGGGCTGGTAATCACCGATATGCTCATATTGGTGACGTTATTGTTGCTGTAATCAAAGAAGTAGTGCCCAATATGCCTCTAGAAAGATCAGAAGTAATTAGAGCTGTAATTGTACGTACATGTAAAGAACTCAAACGTGACAACGGTATGATAATACGATATGATGACAATGCAGCGGTTGTCATTGATCAAGAAGGAAATCCAAAAGGAACTCGAATTTTTGGGGCGATTGCTCGGGAATTGAGACAGTTGCATTTTACTAAAATAGTTTCATTAGCTCCCGAGGTATTATAAATACTAGTGGATGAAACTATGATATAGTTATAGTAGGATATCTGAAACGGATCGAATTAGTAGATTGTGTCTCACGCATATACTTTTAGTAACTAATTTCTTAATTAATAATTGAATAATTCAAGTAAAAAAAAAAACATGTTGATTATATCAAAATTAGGAAGCACCAATACAATAATTCGTCATGGGCAGAGACGCTATTGCTGATATAATAACTTCTATAAGAAATGCTGACATGAGTAAAAAAGGAACGGTTCGAATAGCATCCACTAATATCACCGAAAACATTGTTAAAATACTCCTACGAGAAGGTTTTATTGAAAACGTTCGGAAACATCAGGAAAGTAACAAATATTTCTTGGTTTCAACCTTGCGCCATAGAAGGACTAGGAAAGGAATATATAGAACTATTTTAAAACGTATCAGTCGACCTGGTCTACGAATCCATTCCAACTATCAAAAAATTCCTACAATTTTAGGTGGAATGGGAATTGTAATTCTTTCTACTTCTCGAGGCATAATGACAGATCGAGAAGCTAGACTAGAAAAAATTGGAGGAGAAATTTTGTGTTATATATGGTGATCCTCCTCCGGTATCCTAATTTTATCTCTAACTTCCTATTTGTGAAATAGAGGGGAAAAGTGAGTTATATAACTCTTCCTCCATTAGTTGATACTTCAAGGGGGTTACCTGGAATGAAAGAACAAAAATTGATTCATGAAGGTTTAATTACTGAATCACTTCCCAACGGTCCGGGTCCGTTTAGATAATGAAGATCTAATTCTAGGTTATATTTCAGGGAGGATCCGACGCAGTTTAATACGGATACTGCCGGGAGATAGAGTCAAAATCGAAATAAGCCGGTATGATTCAACCAGGGGACGTATAATTTACAGACTTCGCAACAAAGATTCGAGCGATTAGATAATTTTTGAAAACATTCCTTTCATGGGGGATCCAATTCGAAGCTAAAAAATACAAGAGGCTTATTTTCTTCCAAGGAATAGATTCCAAATTAAGGTAAGGAGTGAGAAATATGAAAATAAGGGCTTCTGTTCGTAAAATTTGTGAAAAATGTCGACTGATCCGTAGGCGCGGACGAATTATAGTGATTTGTTCCAATCCGAAACATAAACAGAGACAAGGATAATCTTTCTAAAGTTTCTCAAGGAAGGGCCATGTAAAAATAAAGGATCTGCTTTAACATGAAATGGATATCTCCGTATCTTTCTATATATTTCTGATTCATATTTATGAGATAATAAAATATGGCAAAACCTATACCAAGAGTTGGTTCGCGTAGGAATGGACGTATTGGTTCACGTAAGAATGGGCGTAGAATACCAAAAGGGGTTATTCATGTTCAAGCGAGTTTCAACAATACCATTGTAACTGTTACAGATGTACGAGGTCGGGTGGTTTCTTGGGCCTCCGCCGGTACTTCTGGATTCAAAGGCACACGAAGACGGACACCCTATGCTGCTCAAGCCGCCGCCGCAAATGCTATTCGTACTTTAGTTGATCAGGGTATGCAACGAGCAGAAGTTATGATAAAAGGTCCAGGTCTCGGAAGAGACGCAGCATTACGGGCCATTCGTAGAAGTGGTATACTATTAAGTTTCGTACGTGATGTAACACCTATGCCACATAATGGATGTCGACCTCCTAAAAAAAGACGTGTGTAAAAATAAGAATTAAACGGATTTCAAGAGAAATAAATGATTCAATGATCTGATCAAATAATAATATTAGTATGGTTCGAGAGGAAATAGCAGCATCCACTCGAACACTACAGTGGAAATGTGTTGAATCAAGAGTAGACAGTAAGCGTCTTTATTATGGGCGTTTCATTCTGTCCCCGCTCATGAAAGGTCAAGCCGATACCATAGGTATTGCCATGCGAAGGGCTTTACTTGGAGAAATAGAAGGAACATGTATCACACGTGCAAAA